TTTTTCGTGGGGGGGGGGATTTCCAATTTAATGAGATTTTGAAAGGAGGGTTCATTTAATTGAAAATGCAAATTAAATAACTAAAGTTTTATCTTTTGCTGAAGAAGTTTTGATAGCTACGGATCACAAAAAACACTAAAATCATAACAGAAAAAAGCATTGTGGAAAAATGGATAGTTTCTTTTTTAGTTCCGAAAATGAAACTCAAATTTAAATAGAAAAATAAAAAGAATGTAAATAGTCTTTCTTCTTTTTGTTGTTACTTGAATATTTTATATTCAATTGAATATAATAAATAACAAGCATTTTTGTTTTCAAATCAAATAAATCATTATTTATCATTTATCTATAATTCGTTGGAACAAAAAAAGGGGCCCGGCTAGGTACTGACCAGGCCAGGCCATCAGAATAAGAAGGGCCTTTCGAACAAAATCACCACAAAGATGTCTTCTTTTTTTTCTTTATTTTGATTTATAGGCTCGTTCGAGCCCTTCCTTTATCTAAAAGAAATTCCTGATTTGTATATCTCTATAGAATAGAGAAAGAAATACTCCTTACATTATGTGTAATGTAGTAATTCTCTTTTTCAATTGGGAGAGATGGCTGAGTGGACTAAAGCGTCGGATTGCTAATCCGTTGTACGAGTTATTCGTACCGAGGGTTCGAATCCCTCTCTTTCCGGTTCCGTTGATGACTTGATTTATTTTTTTTTATTTTTTTTTGCAAATTTTTGAAATCTTAGTTAAACGTGTGGAATAGATAAAATCCTAAGAAAATTTGCAAATTAACCAAGGAAAAACCCCTTGCATTTTATTCTTCACGTCCAGGATTACGTCCTGGATCATTAGATAGGAATCCAAAGATGAAGAGAGAAACAAAAAATATCACTACGGTATAAACGAAGAGTTTCAGAGTAAGCATTACACAATCTCCAAGATGATTTTTTTTGAAAAAAAAAAAAAAAGAGAATAGATCTTCCATTTTTCTACCACATATCCTATTTTGACACCAAGAAATGAGGTTTTTCTAGAAATAGAAATGAATTGTCAGAAATTCATTTGGAATAAGAGTTTTTCATTAACAAAAATTTCTTTCATATCCAAATTCGATATTGTGGGAGACCCTAATATAATTAATATAATAGGGTTAGGGTCTTTCACTGGAAAAGGGTCAAAAAAAGGAGGAAATGGGGGAAGCCGGATTTATGGCGACTATCCAAGAATTTCAATGTGTGAATCGGGGGTTCAGACTCTAAAACTTATCTAATTTTATCAATTGTTAGAGAATTTTTTCTCGAAGAAATCATGAATTTTCTAGGATATTATTAAGGATCTCATCGAAAACTTACAGCAGCTTGCCAAACAAAGGCTAAGAGAAAAAAAAACAGAGGTATGACTGGCATAACATCTACGATTGGATTCAAAAAAGCATAGGCTTCGGGCAATTTGCCGAAGAAAAAACTACTCGAATAAAGGGCAGAATTAAGACAAATACAGATCAAACTAAAGATATTAAGCATAACAGACATTTTGTTCTTGAAGATAATTGCATTTTGATTGAATTATTGATATAAGGAAGAAAAGAAGTAAGGTATACAAAAAATCCTTCTTTTTCTTTGAACCCACCCAATCAAAAATCCTCCAATTCTCAAAGGAGAATAGAAGAAATCATACTTTCATACAATATCTTAATTGAATTATATGTAATGATCAATAAATTAAGTTGAATTCTATATCTATATGGATTAAAATCCTAGTAATAATCTATTCTATAGATATTTGGACTGGAGTTGACAACCAACCAATAACAATATTATTGTTTCTTAGTGTAGATTAGAAATTGATAATGGGGCGTGGCCAAGTGGTAAGGCAACGGGTTTTGGTCCCGCTATTCGGAGGTTCGAATCCTTCCGTCCCAGAGCCATATCCATTTTTTTAGAATTTTAGAAAAAAGATTGTTTTCTTGAACAACTTTTTGTTTAAAGTCTAATTTTAGATGGAATGCGATTCTTTTATATCTTATACGAATCATATCTTTTTTCACAAACTGAACTGAATCGAGTTCAAATGACACGCATCGGGACCTAAATCCATTTTTTATCAGGTAAGATGAGAACATGGATCAAAACAAAAGAGTTTGAATTCAAAAAAGTTGGGTGGGCTTTTCATCATATGTTCATTCCCTTTGATATTTAGGGGAGTTTGTTACTTGGAAAAACTTCCCATCCCATATCTATTTGAATTTTCAATGATGAATGTATTTTGAATCGAGATGCAAAAGAATCTATATTCCCTATCTCTTATTATTTATCCCGTAAATGAGGGAGTCTAATTAGTAATTTTCTTTTTCTCGAGATCCCTGAATTCGAAATAAGAGCGAGTTCTTGGTACTAATTAAATTCAATCAATAGGACTAAGTCTCTTAGTGGGTTAGACTAAAGCTTGACTAAATTTGGACTTATTGTTTGTCTTTGTAACTAGACAAGTAATTTCCCATACCGGATCAGGATTCCTTTTTTATGCTCTATAATTCCCATAGAAAGAATAGGGGAGTGGGTAGGAGATAATCAGTATGAATTTAAATATCTGTTCAAATCTCATTAACAAATGATCCAAAAACATATTTATATATGTTATGGAATCGATGTATTTTCTTTGAATCTCGTTTTTTTTATTTTATTTAGGTATTTTTTTGTTTGGCTATAATGAACAATTGTAAATCTATGTAACGATTGGATTGAGGCAGGGGTGATTTATCCTATCCCTTTTATTCACTTTATGACAAGGTTCGATTATTGAAATATTACTCAACCCCATGTTAAACAAAATACATATAAAATATGGAAATATTTAGCTTATATGTATGTATCGTTCTATTTCAATGACAATAGTCTTTCGGTTTTTGTGAAAAAGGTTTGGGATCCCTTAAATTTTAAATTTTGGAAACTCAAATTAGTTAAATTTAGTATTATAGAATATCTATAACAGTGACAATTGTTCAGTCTAGTTGATAGATACGAAAACCCCTCTCTATTTTTTCGATTTTGATTTTTGCAATCAGATGAAAAGAATAAAGATTCAAATCTTACCTTACATCCGTTTTTTATCCATCTCATGAAAAAAATGGGATTTCTTTCTTCTTTTCTGTGATTTATTTATCTAGTTGAAATCAGCGATGGGTCAATTAAAAAAAAAAAGATTTCTCTTTTAATGATGTCTAAATAGGAACCTTTTTCCATTCGAAATAGTTTTCAAAAATATTTCGAATGATTCCTTGTAAGTTGAACCTTTGGTACTCAAAAAGTAGGAAATAGGCCAATCTATCCTATTGAGTCACTTGAAGTTGCAGACTCAAAAAGAACTTATTTATTTATTCGTTTATCTATTTCTTTATATATATGTTAAAGATGGTGTCTTGCTAAGACTTCTTCAGAAAAATCTTTACACATATCATATATAGAAGAAAAAGTATAGATTACACGATGTCTATGTACAACTGAACCAATGACTATTCATGATTCCATGATTGAATCAATTTCATACCGGTTCCAAATTAGAGGAATGTTATGGTAAAACTTCGTTTGAAACGATATGGTAGAAAGCAACGTGCGACTTGAAGGACAGATCTGTTGTGGATTTTTACATCCGCTATTTTATATTTAATATTTATATAGGAATGAAGGTGCTCTTGGCTCGACATCGTTTGTTCTGTTCCACTTGAACCCTTCGTTTTTTGTTGGGTTGTAAATAGTCAACGATGGAGCTCGAGTAGAAAGGATTAATTCATTTCTCGGGGGCAAGGATCTAGGGTTAATGCCAATCAATAAATTGGAACAACTTCGTAAATATATCTTCGATATAGAAATGGAAAGGATCCAATTTGAGCAAGTTTCCAATTCAAAAGCAAAAACTGTTGGAATTGATCAAAGGTTTTCGATCCAAAGTGTATCACGCGGGAATCAACTGTCCGTAGGATTCTTTGATAGAAAGAGAAATCAAAAGGGTATGTTGCTGCCATTTTGAAAGGATTAAGAAGCACCGAAGTAATGTCTAAACCCAATGATTTAAAACAAAGATAAAGGATCCCAGAACAAGGAAACACCATTTTAATTGTCTCGATAGTCTCAATAACTGGATCAGACTGAAGAATCAAAATAGAATTTTAAACGAGACAAACAAAAGGGGGTAAAGACCACTCAATAAATGAAATTGATTAAAGATTTTTTCCTTTAAGCTATTTGAGAGTTATCCAACTTGAGTTATGAGTACGAATGGTTTCTTTTTCATTTTCAGGAAGGAAGAAGAAAAAAAGACTTAAATCATAGTCTAATTGATTTTATAGGCTCATTTGTCATTTATTAGAATTCCATACATAGACAAAACTGCGAATCAAATCATTTTTTCTCGAGCCGTACGAGGAGAAAACTTCCTATACGTTTCTAGGGGGGGTATTGTTCATCTACATCTATCCCAATGAGCCGTCTATCGAATTGTTGCAATTGATGTTCGATCCCGAAGAGAAGGAAAAGATCTTCGAAAACTGGGTTTTTATGATCCACTGAAGAATCAAACTTATTTAAATGTTCCTGCTATTCTATATTTCCTTGAAAAGGGTGCTCAACCTACAGGAACTGTTCAGGATATTTTAAAGAAGGCAGAAGTTTTTAAGGAACTTCGACCTAATCAAACGAAATTCAATTAAAGAAATACCAAGGGGGGGGGGGGGTAGTGATTTGTATATAACTTTGTATAACTTTTCTCTACTATTTTTTTATTTCCCCCCTTAATCCTGCTTTATTCGTATCTATTTCTCATTGCTTCTGTCGAATTCCACGGTCGATAACAACAAAACCTTAGTTTATTGATCATATAAATCTCAAATTCGGACATTTTATTTCTTTCAATTATGTGGTTTTCGTTGGAATTTGACTAACCAACAAGGAATCCAGTTTGCTTATTCCACTTAGATTGATGAAATACATTTCAAATCCGATATTTTTT